ATATTGATCCGAACCAACCCATATGCTCCCATTTTTAATAAGATTCCGGCTAAAAGCATACATGTACTGTAATGTGCTTCTCCATGGGTATCTGGTAACCATGTATGTAGAGGTATAATCGGTGATTTGACAGCATAAGCAATAAGGAAGCCAAAATAGAACAGAATTTCCAATGCCACAGGATACGATTGATTAGCTGATGTTTCAAAATTAAATGGTGGTTGATTGGAACCATATAAACCCATACCCGGAATTCCCATTAAAAGAAAAATAGAACCCCCTGCAGTGTATAAAATAAACTTTGTAGCTGAGTACAGACGTTTCTTTCCCCCCCACATGGATAGAAGTAGGTAAACGGGAATTAATTCTAATTCCCACATGATGAAAAAAAGTAAAAGGTCTCGAGAAGAAAATGATCCTATTTGACCACTGTACATTGCTAACATCAGGAAATGGAACAATCGCGAATCTCGAGTAACTGGCCGAGCCGCTAAAGTAGCTAAAGTAGTGATGAAGCCCGTCAGTAAAATGGGTCCTATGGAAAGTCCATCGATTCCTAGTCTCCAGTGAAAATCAAAAATATTTATCCATTTATAATCCTCCTCCAATTGGATTAGTGGATCATCCAATTGGAAATGATAACAGAATGTATAGGTCGTTAGAAGGAGTTCTAACAAACATATACATATAGTATACCATCGAACTATCTTATTTCCTCTATGGGGGAGAAAGAAAATGGAAGAACCTGCGAATATCGGCAAAACAACAATTATTGTTAACCAAGGAAAAGAACTCGTGGTAAAGACAAGATACACTTTGACCAGAAAAACCCGTACTCGAAATTTGTATTATTCCGAGCACGGGTTTTTGTCGGTAAAGAGGAATCAAATGGATTCAAGTGGAGTTTTCTGGAACGTATCAATAAGCTAGACCCATGCTGCGAGTTGTCTCATTCGATAAATAAACCCGTACACTCAAGAAATCTGTTGGACAAGCAGATTCACATCGCTTACAACCTACACAGTCCTCTGTTCTTGGAGCAGGAGCAATTTGCTTAGCTTTACATCCGTCCCAAGGTATCATTTCCAATACATCTGTGGGGCAGGCTCGTACACATTGGGTGCACCCTATACATGTATCATAAATCTTTACTGAATGTGACATTGGATCTATAAACTTTTTGAACGTTAAAAATTTTCGATCTGGTAAAATCGGTAGTAAATGAATCATATATTGTAGATACCAGACGAATCAATGATTTACCAGATTTTTTTTGATATTGATAATCAATCTACTTCTGGATCTGCTAATGAGAGAGGGCCAAGATACTTTTATTTCTTACGTTGTTGTACATGTTAATTATAATTGGAGAATATTATAATATTATGTATTTATTTATATGAATACGACTATTTATTCAACAAATTCGATTGATTGATACGAGTTGATTTTCTGTTACGATGGATCGACGAAACAATAGCTGGCCCAATAGCTGCTTCAGCGGCTGCAATAGCTATAACAAAGATCGAAAAAATGTCTCCTTTTAATTGACGACTATCAAATAAATCAGAAAATGTTACGAGATTCATATTTACCGCATTCAATATAAGCTCAAGACACATAAGTGCTCTAACCATGTTTCGGCTTGTGATCAATCCATAGATACCAATAGAAAATAAATAGGCACTCAAAACAAGTACATGCTCGAGCATCATTGACCAACTCCTCATCAATCTCGATTCATTTCAATATGAACAACAATTCAACCGATTTGATTGACTCGAATATAACAAGTACGGAACAAAGAAACTGGTATTGGTAATGGATCGAACTCAAAACCTTTCAATTTTATATATGAGCAATATGAAATTGAAAGGAAAATAGATGTGATAACAATAACACAGAGCAAAACAAGGCCTTATCCATTTTATTTGGGATTTCCAATTCTTAGTCTTTATTACTGGCGCGCCATAGCAATTGCACCTATCAAGGCAACTAAAAGAATTATAGAAATGAGTTCAAATGGAAGATAAAAATCTGTTGATAAATGAATCCCAATTTGTTGAACATTACTTGTCAGGTCCTGCTCTATAATCTGGTTTGATCTTGTAGTCCAAATAATTCCGTACCATGACGTATCTGGGATAGTAGTAATTAGTGAAAAAAGAATACTTGTACAAACCAATGAAGTGAATCCATCTCCAATGGTCCAAAGATGGAAATCATTGTAATATTCTGAACCATTCATAAACATTACAGCAAACACGATTAAGACATTTATTGCTCCTACGTAAATAAGGAGCTGTGCAGCAGCTACAAAATAGGAATTCGATGGAATATAGAATAAGGATATACAAACAAGAACCAATCCCAATGAAAAGGCAGAAGAAATTGGATTGGTAAGTAATACTACTCCTAGACCTCCTAATATAAGACCCGATCCCAAAAATACTAAAAGAATATCATGTATTGGTCCAGGTAAATCCATTTATATGTAAAATAAGAAATAAATAAGTTGAAATATCTCATGACCTTACTTACCGGGCCCGGAAAAAAGAGGTTACCCTATATTTTTTTTGTATGATACGTTCCTAATTTAATTGAATCCTAATGGGGTGTGGCGTATATACCGTTATTGAACCAATCCCGCTTCTGTATCCGAAAGAGTAATTCGTAATTGTATATTATGAAATTCTCACGGATCCATGAATCTAAATCAAGCCGTGATTTTCACCAATCAATAGTTATAGTTATGATTTGTAGTTACTGACCAACCAAAATGAAAAAAGCTTCGCTCCTTTAGATCAAAACGGAATCTTAGGAATTGGTAATCGTTCTTGAATTAAGGGGTTTATCCGTAACTATTTGTATTTGAGTCGAATTCAAAATTGTCTGAATTGTGTAATCTTCAATTACTGACATTGGTAACCGACCCAAAGCAATTTGATTATAATTCAATTCGTGACGATCATAAGTAGAAAGTTCATATTCTTCAGTCATTGATAAACAGTTTGTTGGACAATATTCGACGCAGTTACCACAAAATATACAGATTCCGAAATCAATACTATAATTAAGCAATCGTTTCTTTCTAATATCTGTTTCCAATCTCCAATCAACAACGGGTAAATCTATGGGGCATACACGAACGCATACTTCACAAGCAATGCATTTATCCAATTCAAAGTGGATTCGACCACGGAAACGCTCTGATGTGATCGATTTTTCATAAGGATATTGAATAGTTACAGGTAAACGATTCGCGTGAGATAAGGTAATCATGAAACTTTGACCAATATACCTTGCAGCTCGTACTGTTTGTTGACCATAATTCATGAACCCAGTCACCATAGGGAACATATCGTGAATATCCATGAAATGAATAATTTGATGTTTCTTTCTCTTTCTCGATAGAGGTTATGAATCTAGGATATCATATTCTGTTACAGTGAAACAAGTTGGGAAGAAGTTGTCAATAATAGATTACCTAGAGAAATGGGTAAAAGAAATTTCCATCCAAGGCTTAATAGTTGGTCCATTCTCATCCTAGGTAAAGTCCATCTTGTTGTGATAGGAATGAACAGGAACAAATAAGCTTTAGCTAATGTAATAAGGATACCAATTGTCGTTCCAAAGACTCCACCTGTTTTATTTATTCCGAATAGTTCCGGAATGAATATGTACGGAATAGGGAAATTCCACCCGCCCAAATAAAGAACTGTTACAAATAATGAAGAAACTAGTAGATTTAGGTAAGAAGCAACGTAAAATAAACCGGATTTGATACCTGAATATTCGGTTTGATAACCTGCTACTAATTCTTCTTCCGCTTCTGGTAAATCAAAGGGTAATCTCTCACATTCTGCCAGGGAAGAAATTAGAAAAACCATCAACCCTATGGGTTGACGCCACAGATTCCATCCCCAAAACCCATATTTGGACTGTGCCTCAACTATATCAACTGTACTTGAACTGTTAGATAATCATAGTCGATGATTACATTACTGTTATCATCGCTATTCCAGAACCGTACATGAGACCTCAGCTTCATACGGCTCCTCGGCGGCCACAAATAGATCTAAGGACGGGTTCGTTATTACCTTGGCATGTAAGAGTCAAGATGCATCGGAGAGTCCAAAATTAGGCCAATCGAATTCTGTCTGCTATAATAACAAATAAAAAGCGCTTCCGAATTGATCTCATCCTTTATCATGAAAATGATTCTTTGTTCAGTAATGACTTAATCCTTCAATAAAATACTTGTTATATCAATCGACATTTCGACCCATCTATTTGATTCACAAAAAGAATTAAACACTACACCAGTTCATGAATCCTGAAATCATGATAAAAATTCCATCTGTATGAATATGGATGTAGGAAAGAAAGAATAAGCAAAGATCTTTTATTAGTCATTTTTCCTATCTTATTACATTCTATTTTTTTTTCTTGTTCTTATTTCTCAGAAGAGGGACTCTAAAAAAAGAAAATAAAGGATTACTTCGTTCCTGATAGTCATTTCTTTAACCAGTGGATAGGAGCATACTCTGGATCGGAATCATGGGGAAGTACTGCTTTCTCATTTCTACCAACTTAAAGCCCTCATTATGATTCCTTTTATGCATATGCAGAAATATCCTTTTGGATACCTTACATTATCTCCATTACTAATCCTTTATGTACCTTGGTGTTCCTAACCGTCCACTCCTTTTTTTGATTGATCCCTGGTATGGTAATACATACAATAGTAGAATAGAAACCCCATACAGTTGATCTTTTGCACCCGCTTCAAACCATGATAACTAATCAAACAATCTTGGGGTAAATAATTTACACTGCTTATGTTTACTTTCACTTTACTCTTGTACATAGGGAATGAGACTCAATCTTCTTACTGCGAATTCATAAGCGGTTTTATTTCACTCATATAACTATCTGGTTTGGTTCATTGACTCGAATGATGAATAAAAAAATGAAGATATCTATATCTATTCAAGACATTCAACCTCTTTCCTTTATTTCTCGGAAAGAGGTAAAAGTTCATGTTCCAACGAATCACACGTAGAGATATTGATAACACACATGGAGTTAATGGTATTTCATAACTAATAGATTGAGCAGCAGCTCGTAGACCACCTGAAAAGGAATATTTATTATTCGATCCATACCCTGACATAAGAAGTCCAATAGGAGCAATACTTGAAATGGCGATCCATAAAGAAACACCTATACTGAGATCCGCTAGAACAAAGCGATGGTAAAAAGGAATTACTGAATAACTTAGTAGAATGGATATGACTGCTATAGATGGTCCAATGCTGAATAAACGAATATCTCCTCTAGATGGGAGAAGATCCTCTTTGAAAAGTAGTTTGGTCCCGTCTGCTAAAGCTTGAAGAATCCCCAAGGGACCGGCATATTCAGGCCCAATACGTTGTTGTATCCCTGCGGATATTTCTCTTTCTAACCACACAATCACTAGTACCCCTAGTGTGATCCCTGATACAGGAGTAAAAATAGGGACAAGCATCCATATGAGTCCATAGACCTCTTTTAAGGATTCCGATCTGGAAAAAGAATTGATAGCTTTTATTTCTGTCGTATCAATTATCATTTCAACGATCAACTTCTCCCATAATGATATCTATACTACCTAGTATCGTCATGATATCAGCCAATTTCATTCTTTTAACTAGCTGAGGAAGAATTTGCAAATTGATGAAACCTGGTGGACGGATTTTCCATCTCCATGGAAAAACACTATTATCTCCTATCAGAAAAATTCCTAATTCTCCCTTTGGGGCTTCTACTCGCGCATAAAGTTCTTGTTTCGACAATTCAAAAGTGGGAGAAGGCTTTTTACTAATGAATCGATAGTCAAAATCATTCCATTCGGCATCCCTTGCTCTATCAAAGCGGCGGACTTCTAAATTCTCGTAGGGCCCCCCCGGAATTCCTTCCAGAGCCTGTTGAATAATTTTTATGGATTCTGTCATTTCACTAATTCGTACTAAATAACGAGCTAACGAGTCCCCTTCTTTTTGCCATTGGACTTCCCAATCGAATTCATCGTAACACTCATAATGATCAACTTTACGAAGATCCCATCGGATTCCGGAAGCTCGTAGCATTGGTCCTGATAAACCCCAATTTATTGCTTCCTCTCCGCCAATAATGCCCACTCCTTCAACTCGTTCCAAAAAAATGGGATTCCGCGTAATAAGCTTTTGATATTCAGCAACTCCCGTTAAAAAATAATCACAGAAATCCAAACATTTATCTACCCAGCCATGAGGTAGATCAGCAGCTACTCCTCCGATACGGAAATAATTATGCATCATTCGCATACCTGTGGCAGCTTCAAATAGATCATATAGCAATTCCCTCTCTCTGAAAATATAGAAGAAAGGAGTCTGTGCACCAATATCCGCCATAAAAGGTCCAAGCCATAACAAATGAGAAGCTATACGACTTAGCTCCAGCATAATGACTCTGATATAGCTGGCTCTTTTAGGTACTTGAATATTTCCCAATTGTTCTGGTGCATTTACCGTTATTGCCTCTGTGAACATAGTAGCTAAATAATCCCAACGTGTTACATAAGGCAGATATTGTATAATTGTTCGGTTTTCTGCAATTTTTTCCATCCCTCTGTGTAAATAACCCAATATAGGTTCACAATCAATAACATCTTCACCATCTAGAGTAACGATGAGTCGAAGAACACCATGCATTGATGGGTGGTGAGGACCCATATTGACTATCATGAGGTCTTTTCTTGTACTTGTAGCCGGTACAGTCATATGTTTTCTTCCTCGATTCATTATTCGATATTCTATGAATTGCTGAAAACGAAATGAGGTTCATCAAAATTCAAGATCTAATAAACCAAATAATAAAAATGAATCCTAAAATTCACGAGTTTTTGGCTCCCGAATATCCAACTGACCAATTAATTCCTGATAACGTACTCTATTTTTTTTTGACAAATAAGCCAGCAGTCGTTGACGTTTTCCCAGAATTCCCCGCAGGCCTCTTTGAGATAAATAGTCTTTTCTGTGTAATTCCAAATGTGAAGTAAGTCTCCGTATCTTATTGGTGAAATTGAATACTTGAAATTCAACAGATCCCTTGTTTTCTTCTTGCGGAATAACTGAGTTGAATGAATTTTTTACCATAAAAAGAATTCTTCTCTTTTTTTTTCTTTTCCATAGAGATGGTTTTTACCGATCAGGAATAACGATAATGCCAGTCATTTCGATCTGGTACACACAAGAATCTGGATTTATTCATATTAATAAATTTCATCTTTTATTTGATTTGGATCCATAAGGGATGATACATTTCTGCACCCATGAAAGAGAATGATTGGGACCTAAAGAGATTTCACCGATTTATTCCTATATCCAATTGATACGTCATTGAATCAGTATCCTGTATTCATAATGTAATGTAACACAACGGGTGTGTACATCTGTATGCCTTCATATAATGGATGTGGCACGTGATATATAGTAAATATACCATCAACTAATTATGAATCGTGGATACATATGTATCCTTAACATACTGAAACGACTTCCATTATTGGTATCAAACCAATAGCGATTCATACAAGCTAAATCTTCTAATCGATAATTGGGCCAAAGAAAGAATTTGAATTTCATGAATTTATTTGTATCAAAATGCTTGTCCTCATCAAAAAATTGGCTACAGTTCCTTACGTTGTTCCCATTCAAAAATACTGGATTTCTATTCACAACATTCCCATTCCCGGAATTGAAAGAAATGAGAATTCTCATTTCTTTACGACGTCTAGTAGATGGAATCTTTTCAGGAAAAAGCAAATCATAATGATTTTCGTCTCCATTCACAAGTATCTTTCCATGTTGTGCAGTGGATCTATTGAAATGATTCTGATCAACATATCTTTTTTCTCGGTATCTTCGATTGATTTGGTGCTTACTCTTATGAACCAACGAAATACCTACAGTTTGATACATATAAAATGGGCCATCCCATTTTATAGACAGACGGAGTGGTTCAATAATAAAGATTCCTTTTTTTCTTAATTCTGTAAAAGCTAGATCTTTCTGAATTGCCATTACATCCAAAAACATTTCTCCTTTTTGAATAGAAGATATAGCAATTTCATTTGGATTTATCAGTCTAAGCAGGAGACAATATATCTTGATATTATTTATTATTCTTTGATCCAAAGAATAATCCCACCTCAATTGAAAAAACAAATATCTTTTCAGGAAAAAATCTAGTTCCACTTCCTCGTTGCTCTTGGAGAGCTTTTTCTTTCTACTTCTACGTTTTTTAATGTCTGATCCTGTGTAATCCTCTTCAATATACTTTTGTTGGTTTCGTGGATCTGATCCACAATCTTCTTGACCCAACAGTTCTTTTTCTTCGTGATTCTGATCAAGATACTCTTTTTGATTAGATGAGATACGAAAATCTTTTTTTTTATTTCCGTTGATGTTTTTATTTTCACTAATGTTTTCATTTTGAATGTTTTCATTTTCATGAAAATTGAAAAGAAGTAATTTGATTGGTATGGTCCGTGGGTTAACCTTATATGCATCAGAAAGCAGCACAAATTCTGGGAAGAACCAAGGTTCCAGATTCGATATGGGACGAGATAGCATTTCTTCATTCATTCCCATCCAATCAAAAAAGTTTTTTTTTTGATTGGAATTGGACGTGGATGGGTTGATTTCTTGATGAATCGTGAGAGAAAAAAGATCTTTCTTATCAGTTATTTGATAATTATTAGTCCCACTATCCATATCGGTCCAGGGCTCAATATTTATATTATTCTTTCGAAAACAAAAACGGAGAATTCCCCAATCAAAATATTTCCTATCCGGATTTTGATCCGTATCAATATCAATAATATACTCTTCTCCTAGATAATCACTAATAGCTATACCCCCCGGTACATAAAAGGGTTTGGGTTTATGTGTTTTGTAATTATATGGAATCTCTTGGTTTCTGTTTACTTGTAACAGAGATCCATAAATGGATGAGTCTTTCCCATCTTCATATATAATATATTTATGTGATAAAAGATCATATCTGGAGTGTTTTTTAAATTTTTCTTTTTGACTCGGCAATGAATCCACCGCAGAATCATTTTTTTTATCGTAATGAATTAATTGGTCTTTTTCTTTTTCATATGAATTCCATTTTTTTGAGTCTTTATTTGGAATCATACGACGTTGATTGACTCTATTTCTCCATTTTCGCGGTACTAATCTAGACCATTTAGTCTGAGATAATTTGTATTGATAATGGCCCCTTAACCAGTTTTTCCATTCATTCATTCCAGAATTTTGAGGTTTCTTATGCCTTGATTCGGAATCAAATATTCCTTGTGTCCCACAATAGTCTTTTATTCTATCTTTAAGAAAAAGATATGTTTCGTGATATTGAAGTGCAGATCCCAAGCGATACAAGTTTATAACTTTAATTTTTGATAATTTGTAAAATACATATGCTTGAGACAAGGAGGATAAGTCACAATAAATCTGTAAATTCTTATTACTAATATTAGTATTAGAAAGCGACTTTTTTATGGTCGAAATAAAGTGAATTATGTTTAGATTTGTTTCATCAATTCCTTCTTGATTTGTTTCATCATTGTAAATGTATTTATCGATAATCTTTTTTGTTGATTCAAGTAAAAGTTGTGCATTGATTATGGGAATGTTAATGGTGCACAGAAAGATATCTATGTATATTCTTTCAATGAAAGATTTCATTAAATAAGGCCAGTTACGTATTAATTTGGCACTTCTTCTTTTTGATATCTGCCAAATATGTTTCTGTGATTCTGACCTTTTATCATCACAACCTATCTCGTTAGGACTAATATTTATATCTGGAGTTAGGAATCTTTTTTTCTTTTCTTTTGTGATCTTTTCTATTTGATTTCTGATTGTGGTTATCCTGTTAGCCAGATCCTTCATTTTTTGTTCTGTTAGTGAATAATTTGTCCAATCCATGGATCGAATTTGAATGGGCGATTCATGGGCAATCTTATTACTTATTATGCAATCTTTTCCTTTTTCACTCGGTTCATGTACTTTCATCAATCCAAATAATGAAATTGGATTTACTTTTTCAAATTCTTTCAATATTCTTTTTATAAATAGAACTACCCATTTTGCTTTTTCTTTTGACAATTTGAGAAACCATTTTGTTCTTTCTTTGAAAACTCTTAGAACTAAAAAAAATTTTCTTTTAACTTTTCTAATTATTTTTTCGAGTTCTTTAGAAATGGGTTCAAAAAAGGAAGGTTGTTTTCGGGGAGAACCAAAAGGTAGTTCAGTTTCCATTCCCCAGATTGTTAAAAAACAAAAATTTTCTTTTTTTCCTTTCTTTTTCAGTGTCAGTGGATCTTCATGATGAGATCTAAGCTTAAGTTTAGATCTGCGCCAAGGTTTCAGACAGAAAGGAAATAGGATCTTTATCTGAATACCATCTGTTAACCAGTCTTTCGGAAATTCTGTTTCTGATAATTGAACACCATTATAGGTGCATTTAATATGCATTTCTTTATTCCACCCCTTCAAATCCTCGTACCACTCGGGGAATTGAAATAATAGCATACGGCCAATATTTTTAGCTATTATTAATGAAGGCAATACGATGTATTTTCTAAGAATCGATTGGGTTACTAACATAGAACCTCTTATTGCTTGAGCAAATATAATTGTATCCCAAATTTCTGCTATGAATATCCGTTCATCCGCCTCTTGTTTCTCCTTTTTTTGTTTCTCCTCTTCTTTTGCCTCTTTCTCCTCAGAATCAGAAGTTTTGAATTCCGGTTCATTCTCCATCCAATTCCTTAAAAGTGGCTTCATTATTTGGGCGATATCAAAATCAAAAGAAAAAAAAGGGGAGGTTCTGTCTATTCTGTTCAAAAAAAGTGGGGAATGTACATTTGCTTGAAACATTTCCCAAGTAACTGTTTTACGTCTTTGGGCGCGCATGGATCCTTTGATTAGATTCCGACGAAAATCCGATTGTTGCGAGTAACGTATCAAAGCCACCTCTTCCGCTCGATCACTATTCGTAGTATCCTTGGTACTAGTATCAGTATCGGTATTCTCATCGTTATCAGTATAAATTACCACACGTTTGGCTTTTCTTGAACGAATCTCATGATCTTCTGTTGATTCTTCTTCATCTTCCTCTTCCTGTTCTTCAAAATCGTCGGTCAATTTGTATGACCATCGAGGAACCCTTTTACCGATTTCTTCTATTCCAATGGATTGATTTCTAATTGTTTGATCATTTGGATGAGTTGTATTTTCCTCAGATAGCAATTGCAAACATTTCTCTTTATTTTCTGAATCAATTCTTCTTTGTTCTGCCAATAAAGCAAGCCTTTTAAAATTAAGGCTGGGTTCTGATTCTCCAGCAAATTTACTGATCGCTGGCAAGGAATGCCCAATGATTAAGGTCAAAGAATGACCAATATCTGTTGATAATGATTCTCTATCAAATAGATCGATTTTATGTTCAAATTCTCGGTAATCAGTAGAGAGGATACCATAAATATTATTTATCCAAATCCTTTTTATGGAATCTTCTGTCGGCGTGATTGAATCATCCTTAATCGAACGTGAATTACATTTTTTGATTGTTCCACGATATGGTCCGTTCAAAAGAGGATCATACATTTCAAGCAAATATTCTTGTTCATTCTCGTCATTGCACAATCTGGTCCTTTTTTCGAGTATATCCATAGCAAGAGATCCTCTGTCTAGAGCTTCTATTCGATTTATGAACTCATTGTTCAAGTTAATTTTTTGGTCATTGATATAAATCCAATTATTATACAGGTCTTCAGGTTCAGGTTTTGTCGTGCACAAAGACATTTTTTTTTGTATCATTTCCAAAAAAGTCGACAAACTAGGTGGATATGTAAAAGATATTATTTGTTTTCCATCACTTGGGCATGTGTGAAAAAAATATTGTGACATTTCATTTCTTACAGCATTTTCAAATCGATCGTTTTTTATATATCGCAATGGACGATTCCATCGTTTATAGTCGAAAAGAAGAGTCAAAAGAGGTTTTTCAAACCAGAAGAGGTCTTTATCTTCTTTAAGTATTCCCAACTCCCAATTTTCTATCTTTTTTTTTCCATCAAGATAAGAATTCTCATAAACTGGTCTATGTTTGTGGAATTCATCCTTTGTTTTTTCCTTTCCATTCACTCGGATCTCTTCCGTTTCATCTATTTTGTCCGGATCCTCCTTTTCTTCCGAACAAAGGGAAGGGTCTTCTTCGGTGGATCCCTCTTGTTCCTTTTGAGTCCCCCTCGTTTCGGAAGTTGTTTCTATTTCTACATCTGTTTCTTCCTCACTTTCCCCCCCTTCTTCTGTTTCTGAGGTTTCTTTCAGTTTCTTAGTGACAATAGGCGACGGTATTCTGCCTAAATAGTAGACACAGGTGATAAATAAGAGAATACGAAAGAT